AAAAGCTCGTGGTATTGATATTTTAAAGAATAAATCAAGCCTTTGTATTCTTGTCTTGGATCCACAATTAATCTTGGAAAGCCCCCCCCCTTTAGCTTTTGGATTCAAAGGGGGATAGGGGCTATGTCATATATAGTGCTTCGGGTTCTCGCAAAAGGCAATCCTTTTTTTTTTTCAATACCCATTCCCTATTTTTCCGTTAAATTCGTTAATAATAAGAATCCTAGTGATTGGATTGATATGCTTAGTTTGCTCGGAAATCAACTCTTTTTCAACGATTTGTCAAAAGAGCCCATGGATCCAAATCACGAGGAATTCTTCCCCGACCCTTTCTATGAATATATGAAAAAGTAGTCAAAATGGGCGCACGCGCGCAATATCAATAAAAAAGGCATCAATAAAAAAGAGCACCTCTTACCCTGATTCTGTTTTTTCTTACGACACAGCAATCAAATTCGGATTGGAATTTTGATTCAATTGAAGAGTAAGCCTATTTTTGTTTTCTGTTTATCTTTGGAAAGTACCTTTTTTTGCTAAAGTACCTTTTTTTGCTAAAGTACCTTTTTTTGTCGGCTGACTTGCCCTTTTTTCTTTTCGGTTTTCTTTTCGAATTTTCGTCAGAAATCTGTTTCGGAAAAACTTGAAAGGGGACCAAATATAGAATACGAGCTTGTTTTATAGCAATAGTAAGAAGTCGTTGTTGTTTTAAGGTCACTCTATTCACTTTTCTAGATAAGATTTTTCCGTGTTGACTAATAAATCGACTAATTAAACTAATGTTTCTATAATGAATTTTGTCCTGCTGTTGAATCCGGGGCAAACGTTGACGATTGGATTTCCGCTTATATTTCTTTTTCTTGTATTTCTTGTACTTCAAGAGAGGGCGCTTGAGTTTCAAAAGGGGTCGCTTGGGTTTCAAAAAGGGTCGCTTGGGTTTCAAAAGGGGTCGCTTGGGTTTATCCATGGTTTGTTTATTCCTTATCCCGAAAATCCCGTTTCGATCAGATCAAAAATGATTTATTTCCAATTCAAAAAATTAGAAAGAGTTACTTTGCTACTTTGTTTATATAGAGGTATAGGATCATATAGCATAATATTCAAGATATCCTCTATTTCTTATTTCTTATTTCTAATTCGATAAGATATATAATAGATATATAGTGAAGAGTCAATGTCCTTTTTTATGCTCCTTGGAAGGGTGGCACGCAGCTATTCGGTTCGATCTACTTCGTTATCTCCCTGTAAATCGTATGTTTGAAACAATGAGGGCAGAATTTTCTCAATTCCAATTGACTAGACGTATTGTGTCGATTCTTTTGAGTAATATATCTGAAAATCCCTGGTGATTTCTTTTTTTTATTATTAACACCATTTCGAACACAACTCGTACATTCCAAAATAACCCTTACTCGGGCCTCCTTACCCTTAGCCATAAGCCTCCTTGTAGTTTTTTGATTCGCCCAACTCCTCCCTATTTCTGACCCAAAGCAAAGAAAATAAAGGAAAAAAGAAGTTGCTACCTCGAAATCGAATTTTGACAGATTTCGTTGCAATCAATAAAGTCACATGACAATATGAAATAATACGATGAAAATATGAAATAATACGTAATACAAGGATTTCTAACTCTCTCTATTTCTAGTTAGAATTTAGAATTGCAGTCCAACATTTCATTTAAGTATCCTATACTCCCCCCTAAGTACATTTCCGGCTCACTCTATTATGAAATTATTAAAAATAAAGGGGGTAAGCGGAAGCCGAGCTCTCCTTGGGTTGAGCCCACTTTTTCTTTCTTCTATCTTAACCGACCCCTCCCCTAGCACCGGCTCCCATTCTCTTCGATCTCCTTACCTTACTATTAATAAAGAATAAAGGGGGGAGAGGGATTAGTCACAGATATTTGACTGCGGTTCTATCTCTAATCTTCTGCATCCCTTCCCATATTAATAACTAGCAAATAACTAGCATTAGAATGAAAAAAAGGGGAATGTCAGCGCATCCGGAAATAAACGATTAATCTCTATCAATAGGCCTGCTAAAGCCCCAAAGCATAGAGTGCTTAGTACCGGCGCCACGGAGAGATATGTTTTTAGATCTCGCATTTCAAATCCTCCCTCGGTATTCTTTATTATAAGACATAAAGGTAATACATATATGATCGGATGTATAGAGTTAAGGACTGCTTGTATTTCTACGAAAAATTCATAATTCCAATTGCAATGTACAAGCATTCGGGAAATTGTGACTTTCCTAACCTAAAACAAAGAGAGAGTTAAGGGTATGCAATGCCCCCCTCTACCTGAACGGAGCATTTCCAACAACTCTCAAGTCTTTCTTTCTATTTTTATTTATGACTGCTTTCATATTTCATGTGTAGATAAACCCTTTCTTTTTCTAGAATTCTATTAGAATTCTTATCTTATATATTATTATATGTATATGTCTTATATGAGACCGAGACCAAAAAAAGAAATGGCAGGAGAAATTGTCTCTATCAATA